TTCAGATCAAATAAATCTTTTTTATCCAGAATTCATTGGAACAAAAAAGGCCCGGCTAGGTACTAACCTGGCCGGGCTGAAAAAACAAGTTTTTTTATATTATATAATTTATTCTATAATTTTCTATATATAATATAGAATAAATAGAATATATAATATATATATAATAAATAGAATAATATATATAGAATATAGAATTCTAGAATTCTAGAATTCTATAATTAGAATATAGAATTCTAATTCTATAAATTCTATAATCTATAAATAGAATAAATAGAATATTGTTTATTGTTTAATAATTTAATAAATAGAATATTCTTCTATAAACTATTAGAAACTAGAAATAATAATATTCTAATAAATTAGTATAATTCTAATATATTCTAATAAATATATTCTAATATAAGTTATTAGAATATTCTAATATATTCTAATAAAGTTATTAGAATAATTTATACTAATTTGATTTTAATAATCTTTTAAATCCTTTAATTAAACATATATTTTAAACATATATTTATTATTTTATTATTTCTATTATTTTTTTATTATATTTATATTCTTTTTTTTTTATAATTCTAAATTTGAATTATTAAATTAAATTCATTTTTTTATTTGAATTTTCGAATTTCTAGAATTTAAAAATCTCAAAATTCTATTTATTTTTTCTTTTAGATTCTTTATTAGTTATTAGTTAGATTATTTATTAGTATTAGAATTATTTATTCTTAAATTCAAAAATTAATAAGTAATAAGGTAATAAGTAATAAGGTAATAAGATGAATATATTAAATTCAAATAATATTTAAAATAATATATTTAATATATAAATTCTTAAATATTTTTTTTTATTATATAGAGTATTCTAATTTTATTATTCTATATTAGAAATTAGAATTCTATTCTAATTCTATATTATATATATTAGAATTATATATATATTATATAAATAGAGATAAGATAGAAATATCAAATTAAATAAATAAAAAAGAAAAGAAAGGGCCCCTTTCAATTGGGGAGAGATGGCTGAGTGGACTAAAGCGTCGGATTGCTAATCCGTTGTACGAATTTTTCGTACCGAGGGTTCGAATCCCTCTCTTTCCGTTTTCATCAAAGATTTGGTATCTTATTTTTTTTTTAATTTATAGAACGGAGTCTCTTTTGTTTCTTTTCTTTGTTTGTTTGAATTTTTTTATTAACAATATTTATTATTATTATAATATAATAGAATCTAATTAATATAAATAGAATCTAATTCTTTTTTTTTTTTTTTTTTTTTTTTTTTTTTTTTCATTTTTTAAATATTGATTTTGAATTTATTTATATTTCATTTTTTTTTCTAATTTTTATTTAGAATTTCTAATTTATAAAAGTTAAAATTGAAAGATGAAAAATGGATAAATGGATAATAAGAATATCTCAAAATCAAGCACAAGCAAGGAAAACACAGAAAACAAAAGAATAAAAAATATGATTTTTTATTCTTCACGTCCCGGATTACGTCCTGGGTCGTTAGATAGGAATCCGAAGATGAAAAGAGAAACAAAGAATATCACTACCGTGTAAACAAAAAGTTTTAGAGTAAGCATTACACAATCTCCAAGATCATAAAAAAAAAGAAAGAGAATAGATTCTCCTATAGTACACATGAGGATTCACACTGTAAAACTTATCTGATCTTAGAAATCAAGATTATTAAAATGTTCGAATCTTTTTTTTCGAATAAATTATTAATTTTTCTAGGACAGTATTAGTATTCAAATTAAGGATCTCATCGAAAACTTACAGCAGCTTGCCAAACAAAAGCTAAGAGAAAAAAGAGTACAGGTATTACTGGCATAATATCTACAATTGGATTCAAAAAAGCATAGGCTTCAGGTAATTTCGCGAAGAAAAAACTACTTGAATAAAGAGCAGAGTTAATACAAATACAGACCAAACTAAAGATATTAAGCATAACAAACATTTTGTTCTTTAATATAATTGTATTTTTTCTTTTTGTGAATTCAATTAAAAAAAAATTCAAATTAAGTTAATATTATTAAGTATTAAGATTCAGTTTATATTTGAAGTTTATATTATTATTAATATATTATATTCTGAATTTTATAATAAATGGATTTTCAATTTCATTTCTTTTTTTATTAATATTAATAATAATTAATAGTAGAAATCTTAAATGAAATAAAAAAAAGAATAATAATAATGAATTTCTTATTTAATTAATATTAAGAAATCAAAAAAATTAAAAATCAAAATAATAAAATAATAAAAAAATCGAATTAATTACGAATAAAATGATGAATCAAATAACAAAAAGTAGACCAAAAAAATCCTTCTTTGATTTGAACTTATCAAATTCAAAATCTTTCCATTCTGAAATAAAAAGAAATCAAAAATAGAAGAAATCAGACTTTCATGCAATATCTTAATTGAATTATATGTAATGATCAATAATTTAAGTTTCATTCTATATCTAGACATATCAAAATTCTAGCAACAATTTATTCTATAGATATTTAGATATTTGGACTGGAATTGACGAACAACCAATATCAATAATAGTGTTTAGTAGTGTCGAATAGAAATAAAAATGGGGCGTGGCCAAGCGGTAAGGCAACGGGTTTTGGTCCCGCTATTCGGAGGTTCGAATCCTTCCGTCCCAGAGCATATCCATTCATGATATATATCATATCTGAATACAAATTATATATCATAATCATAATCAAGATTGCCCCTTTTTGAGAAACCTTTTGTTTAAGAGTATATAATATTGGGTAGAATGTGATTCTTCTTTTTTTTTTTTTAATGATTCATCTCTAAATCGAGTCACTTTGAAAATGTAGATTCAAAAAGAACTTCTTTTTTTTTTTTTTATTTGTATTGTATATGTATATTCAAAATTTATATTATTATTTTAATTTAATAAAATAGAAAATATATTAAATAAGATTTATTTTATTATTAATATATTTCTAATTTAATATATTTATATTTATATAATTTATATTTATATATTTATAATATATTTATATATTTATATTTCAAAATTCAAAATATATTTCATATTGAATATTAATTAATAAATTTTGGAATATAAATTGGATTTTGATAATAAATCAAAATCTTCTATTAAAATATAGAATTAGAATTCATTTGAATTTTTTTTATATTTCTTTAAGAAATCTTCCATTCATATAGAAGGAAAAAATATGGATTATTATGAATCGATTGAATCAATGACTATTCATGATTTCAGAATTGAATCAATTACATGCCGGCTCCAAACTAGAGGAATGTTATGGTAAAACTTCGTTTGAAACGATGTGGTAAAAAGCAACGTGCGACTTGAAAGACATGATTACATTAGCTGTGGATTCTTACATCCACCATTTTTTCTATTATATAGAAATGAAGGTGCTCTTTCTCGACATCGTTTGTTCTATTCCACTCGAATTTCTTTTTTTGGGGAGGAGGGAGGGTTTGATGATGGAAATAGTACATGATGGAGCTCGAGTTGATTCATTTATCAGGGGCAAGTTTCTAGGGTTAGTGAAAATTAATAAGTTCCAACAACTTCGTAAGTATATTTTCGCTATAGAAATCGAAAGGATCCAATTCGAGCAAGTTAAAAAAAAAAAGTAAAATTTGTTGAAATTGGTAAAACTATTTCGATCAAAAGTGGATCTGGGGGAATCAACCATCTATTTGTACGATTCTTTGATGGAAAGAAATCAAAAATGGGTATGTTGCTGCCATTTTTGAAATGATTAAATGATTAAAGATCCTCGAAATAATGTCTAAACCCAATGATTCAAGGAAAAGCTAACGGATCGTGGAACAAGTAAATACCGTTTTCAATTGTCTCAACAACTATATTACACTGACTGAAGACAAAAAATGGATTTAAATAAAGTAAAGCTAAAGGAGACAGACAAGAAAGGGGGTAGAGACCGCTCAATAAATGAAATAAAATACCTAACTAAAGGTTTTGTTTTCCTTTGAGTTATTTGAGAGTTATCCAACTTGAGTTATGAGGTTGCGAATACGAGTGATTCTTTTTTGGGAAAGAATAGAAAAAGTATTTAATTTTAATCATAGTCTAATTGATTTGATGATTTTATGAATCTATTTGACATCATAATTCTATACATAAACATAATTTCGAATTTTCTCGAGCCGTACGAGGAGAAAACTTCTTATACGTTTCTAGGGGGGGTGTATTGTTTATCTATATCTATCCCAATGAGCCGTTTATCGAATCGTTGCAATTGATGTTCGATCCCGAAGAGAGGGTAGAGATCTTCGGAGAGTGGGTTTTTATGATCCGATAAAGAATCAAACCTATTTAAATATTCCTATTATTCTATATTTCCTTGAAAAAGGCGCTCAACCTACAGGAACTGTTCAGGATATTTCAAAAAAGGCGGGTGTTTTTATGGAACTTAATCCTAATCAACAAACGAAATTCAATTTAAATAAATAATAATATATAAAAAAAAAAAAAGAAAAAAGAGGGTGTGGAAGACTTTTATGTAGATTTTTATAATCTTTTTCTCTCTTATCTCCCCCCCGCTCTCTTGTTCTATTCATACCTAATTTTTGGATTTCTTATTGCTGCCATAGAATGCTGTTTTTTATAACCACAAAAATCCATTTTTATTGATAATATAAAAATGAGCAAATTAATAAAAATAAATTAAATTTATTACTTAATTTAATTTATTTTTATTAAATTATATTTAATTATATATATTATATATTTTATTTATATATTATTTTATTTATATATTTTCTTAATTTTCATTTTTTTAATTATATATTATATAAATTAATTATATTTAGATATTTATATATATTTTATATATTTTTCTATTTTTTTTTTCTTAGTATTTATTCAATTTAATATTGAAGTTTTTTTTTTTTTGAATTCGTTTATTTTCTTCATTGTATTCTTTTTTCAACATTAATATTAATATTGACAACAGTGTATCAAACAAATATAATCCGATCGTGAATAAATGATCCTTTTATTCCCGTTCCATAGTATCTTTTTTACTTAGATGGGTTCGTTGGATTTTCTGTGGAAGAAAAAAAGTTCTTTTTTTTTTTTTTAATTAAAGAAATTCTTTATATTCTATATTATATAATAATATAATAATTTATAAGAATTTCTTTCTATTTATAACTTAGAATATTAATATAATATTAATATATATAATATAATAATATATATAAATAGAATATAATATTAATATAATATTAATATATATAATATAATATAATAGAATATAGTAATATATAATAATAAAGATATTCTAATCTAAATTCTAAATTAGAAATTGGAATATATAAATATAAATAATTAAATAAAATAAATGAAAAAAATAAAGAATGTATAACGTATAACATAGGCGACAAAGAGGCGGTCTATAAATTGTTATTTTCTTTTTTTATCTCTTATCTGAGTTTTATCTGAGAAAATCTCTTGTATTTTAATCTGATCTGAACATTTTTATGTTCAGAATCGATTCGACTTCGACATTGAAAATCTTTTTTTCTGGATTCTGTATTTTCTATTTTAATGGAATATTCTTTTTTATTATCCAATTCAATCTTTTTATTTATTTTGATTGCGGTTGTATCTACACATCTTATTAGTTTATTTTTGTAGTTTATTTTTTTAGGGTTGCTAACTCAATGGTAGAGTACTCGGCTTTTAAGTGCGACTCAAATTTTTACACATTTCTATGAAGCAATGGATTCGTCCATACCATCGGTAGAGTTTGTAAGACCACGACTGATCCAGAAAGGAATGAATGGAAAAAGCAGCATGTCGTATCAATGGAGAATTCTAAGAATATTTCATTTTTATTGGATCGGGCCAAAATCCATGTTTGTATTCTTGGCTCGCAACAAAATAAATTCACAGTTGGGTTGAATTAATAAATGGATAGAGTTTGGTGGCTCCAATTATAGGGAAACAAAAAGGAACGAGCTTTTGTTTTGAATTTGAATGATTCCCCCATCTAATTATACGTTAAAAATCAAAATATTAGTACTTGATGGGGGAAAAGCTTTTCCCATGAATGGATTATTTATTTTTGTTATGAATCCTAACTATTAGCTATTCTCCATTATAATTAGATTATGGGGTGGCGATAAATGTGTAGAAGAAAGAGTATATTGATAAAGATTTTTGTTTCCAAAATCAAAAGAGCGATTGGGTTGAGAGAATAAAGGATTTCTAACTATCTTGTTATCCTAGAACGAACATAAAACAATTAGATGGAAAAAGCGAGTAGAGAGAGTCCGTTGATGAGTCTTACTTTTTTTCTAGGTATCTATTTCTTTTTTATTAGAATAGAATACCCTGTTTTGACTGTATCGCACTATGTATTATTTGATAACCCAATAAATCTTCGATCCTTGGCCCAAATCCAATTTCAAAAAAAATGGAGGAATTTCAAGTATATTTAGAACTAGATAGATCTCGTCAACATGACTTCCTATACCCACTTATTTTTCGGGAGTATATTTTTGCACTTGCTTACGATCATGGTTTAAATAGTTCCATTTTGGTGCAAAATCTAGGTTATGACAATAAATCTAGTTTACTAATTGTAAAACGTTTAATTACTCGAATGTATCAACAGAATCATTTGATTATTTCTGCTAATAATTCTAACAAAAATCCATTTTGGGGGTACAACAAGAATTTGTATTCTCAAATAATATCAGAGGGGCTTGCTGTCAGTGTGGAAATTCCATTTTCCCTACAATTAATCTCTTCCTTAGAGAAGGCAGAAATCATAAAATCCTATAATTTACGATCAATTCATTCAATATTTCCTTTTTTTGAGGAAAAATTTCCATATTTAAATTATGTGTCAGATGTACAAATACCCTACCCTATACATCTGGAAATCTTGATTCAAACCCTTCGATACTGGGTGAAAGATGCCTCCTCCTTTCATTTATTAAGGCTCTTTCTTTATGAGTATTGTAATTGGAATAGTCTTATTACTCCAAAAAAAAGGATTTCTACTTTTTCAAAAAGTAATCCAAGATTTTTCCTGTTCCTATATAATTTTTATGTATGTGAATACGAATCCATCTTTCTTTTTCTCCGTAACAAATCTTCTTATTTACGATTAACATCTTCTGGAGTCTTTTTTGAACGAATCTATTTCTATGCAAAAATAGAACATTTTGTAGAAGTCTTTGATAAGGATTTTCCGTCCACCCTATGGTTCTTCAAGGACCCTTTCATTCATTATGTTAGATATCAAGGAAAATCAATTCTAGCTTCAAAGAATACGCCCTTTTTGATGAAAAAATGGAAATACTATCTTATCCATTTATGGCAATGTCATTTTTTTGTTTGGTCTCAACCAGGAAAGATCCATATAAACCAATTATCCGAGCATTCATTTGACTTTTTGGGCTATTTTTCAAATGTGCGGCTAAATCCTTCAGTGGTACGGAGTCAAATGTTGG